ACTCAGCCAAAGAAAGATGATGGAGAGTTGGCCGAAATGGGCACTAAATACTTTTCGGGAAATTTCCTCCAAATCACTAGTATGGCTGTCGAAATCATGAGCATCAGCATGTAGGTTCCAGATCCAAGTAGTAGTATCAGGTCCTTTAGCTACTGTTCTTGAAAAATGACCGGGTTTGGCCCATTCCTCGAAAGAAGTTTTTATGGGATCCCTATCTACCAAAATTTTTACTTCTGGTTCCGGCGAACGAATAATCATTGAGTCCTCCTCTTTCCGGACAACACATACAAAGAGACCCGCCAACATCAAAAATAATTAGTGAACTTATGAGAGATGTTTCTATTTAGTTTCTTTCTCTTCGATCTCCCACCTAGCTATTTTCTTTAGTTATTCACTAGAACAATTATGATCTGGAAGTCAATCCGGGGCAAGTGTTCGGATCTATTATGACATAGCAGTGAGGCGCTCAACGGACCCTTTTAATCTTATAAAATAATCTTATAAAACCTTTTCTGGACTTTGAATTGAAGTTAAACAATTTTTTGTGCAAACTAGTGTATTCATATCTCAATTCGAAGTTCCTAGATGGAACGACTTTCATTTTATTTTATGTCAGAAGATATGAATATGTACTCGATTTCAAACCACATGAGCAGTCGTTAGCATTACTAGGAGACATACCGTATATTTCATTTTATTTAATTTTGAATTTAGTCTTTAGTCATTCGAAGGTCTCTTTTATTAGTTTGAATAGCAGAAAAAAAAAATAGAATTCTCTACTGTCTCCCCTTATCGTTTATACCGACGAAATACCAAACGAAATACCAAACGAAATAGAACGATCTTAGAAGGGATATAATGAAATTCTTTGATTGGTTGTTCCTAGAGAAATGATCCGTTTTCTATGGGATAGAGACAACAAACAATTAATTATAACAAATAAAAAATCAAAATAGAAAAAAAATTCTAAATCGAATAATACTAATACTATTCCAAAAACGAAATAGAATATTACAATAAAAAATCGAATAAAATAAACAGACTGTTCTTATTCGAAACGCCCTGTGATCTTCAACCAATTCTGCGCTTCAATATAATTACCAGGCGTAAGGGCTATAGCTTGTTTCCAATACTTAGCGGCTTGATCGAACCAAGCCTCCGCAATTTCAGAATCTCCCTGTCGCATGGCCTGTTCTCCGCGGTCGGAATAGGTGAGTAAACTCCTTCCCTTAGAACCGTACTTGAGAGTTTCCTGCCTCATACGGCTCACCAGTCAATTCTTTTGGTGTCCCATTTTTTTTTTAATGGATCATAGACCATATCTAATGGAATGAGATTTCTTATAGAATAGATTCGATCTATTCCATTTTTTTGCGAGTTAACCAAAAGAAAAGGGGTGTTAAATTCCATGAGTTTCAAACTTGAATTTTTATTAATACAAAATGGAATCCGTTTTCTAGTTTTATCTTTTCTCCTACCTTCCGAAGAATGAAGCATCAGCATTTCCACTCTCATTCGAATTCGAATTTTCTGAAAGGTAACTATCTCGGTTTCATATATTATATACTTTCCATATATGATATAGAAATCTATAGAATCTTTGAAAAAGTCTTTTCTTTCTTATGAAGAAAGAAAAGACTTACTATCTTTGGGATCTGATACTACACCGCTGCTCCAAATTTTAGGGGATCAACTCTATTACATAAGTGGATTCCTAACTTTGTATATCATAATACTTTTCTATCATAATATTAAGTAAGCAGTTCTTATTGTATCGGCCCAAAACCTCTCTAATTGATCTTTACGGCGCTTCCTCTATCAATTAGATCCTTTCTCCATAGAATAAAGTATCTAGGCATATCTATTTCTTCATATTTCAACTTCTATGAAGTTTCTTTCTTTACTACAGCTGATAAAAATCGTTGTTTTGGACAATATATATATGTAGAAAGCCTTTTATAGTTATAGTATTTCTTAGCGGATTTGCTCTTTCTTTTTTTTTTTTTCTTTCTATAGTGGAGATAGTCGCACGTAATGACAGATCACGGCCATATTATTTAAAGCTTGTGGTAAGAACGGGTTTCGTTCTAGTGCCCGAAAATAATATTCCAAAGCTTTCGTATGTTCTCCGTTACTTGTGTGGATAAGGCCTATGTTATAAAGTATATAACTTCGATCATAGGAATCAATTTCTAGTCGCATAGCTTCATAATAATTCTCTAAAGCTTCCGCATAATTTCCTTCCGATTGAGCCGACATTCGTTACGGTCGTCATTCAGTTCGAAGAATCTCCGCTCCAGAACCGTACGTGAGATTTTCATCTCATACGGCTCCTCCTTTATGTGCATAATGATAAAAATACATAGCATAGAATCAAAAAAGATTGCAATATTCTCATTATCAACTGAGCAGGGCTAGTGTTTTTACACGAAATCTCTAGCCAACCTTCCTGTAAAAGTGTAAAAGGTCTTTTCTTAACATCAAGTATATTGGTACTGGA